TTAATTATTAATTATAACAAACGAAAATAGATATCTAAAGAAATAAATAAACAGAGAGTTCTTATTCGAAACGCCCCGTGATCTTCAACCAATTCTGCGCTTCAATATAATTACCAGGAGTAAGCGCAATAGCTTGTTTCCAATACTCGGCGGCTTGATTGAACCAAGCCTCCGCAATTTCAGAATCTCCCTGTCTAATGGCCTGTTCCCCCCGGTCGGAATAGGCGGGTCAATTCCTTTCCTTAGAACCGTACTTGAGAGTTTCCCGCCTCATACGGCTCGGCAATCAATTCTTTTGGTGTCCCAGTTTTTTTTTAATCTACTATATCGCAATCGAATTGAATGAGATTTCTCATAGATCTATCTTTATACTTTTTTTTTCGCGGGTTAACCAAAAGAGGTTAATTCCATGAGCATGAGTTTCAAACTTGACTTTTCATTAAATTAATAATCAGTTTTCATTTTATCTTTTCTCCCACCGCCAGAAGAATAACATATAAGGATTTCCACTATCGTTAGAATTTTCTGAAAGGTATCTATCTCGCTTTCATATAAAATTTTATATAGAATCTTTGAAAAAGTCTTTTCTTCCTAAGAAAGAAAAGACTTACTGTCTTTGGGATCTGATGCTACACCGCTGCTCAATACCTTAGGGGATCGACTTTATTACATAAGTTGATTCCTTACTTTTATCTCATATCATGACATAAATAAGCAGTTCTTATTGGATCGGCATCGGCCCAAAACCTCGCGAATTGGTCTTTACGGTGCTTCCTCTCTCAATTAGATCCTTTATCCATAGAATAAACTATCTAGGCATATTGATTTCTTCATATTTCGACTTCTATGAAGTTTCTTTCTTTGCTACAGCTGATAAAAATCGTTTTTTGCACGATGCATATGTAGAAAGCCTATTTTTTGCTAGTATTTAGTAGTGTATTTGCTCTTTCTCTCCCCCCCCCCCCTTTTTTTTTTCTTTTCCTTTTTTCTTTCTATAGTCGAGATAGTCGCACGTAATGACAGATCACAGCCATATTATTAAAAGCTTGTGGTAAGAACGGGTTTCGTTCTAGTGCCCGAAAATAATATTCTAAAGCTTTTGTATGTTCTCCGTTACTTGTATGGATAAGGCCTATGTTATAGAGTATATAGCTTCGATCATAGGGATCAATTTCTAGTCGCATAGCTTCATAATAATTCTGTAAAGCTTCCGCATAATTGCCTTCAGATTGAGCTGACATCCGTTACGGTCGTCATTCGATTCAAAGAATTCTCCGTTCCAGAACCGTACATGAGATTTTCAGCTCATACGGCTCCTCCCTTATGTGCATAAGGAGAATATTTCAATCTTTTTTGATTCCATGTATTATTCTCATTATGAACTGAGTGGGGCTAATGTTTTTACAAGAAATCTCTAGCCAACCTTCCTGCAAAAGATCTTTCTTTTCTTAACATCACGTGTGTTGGTACTGGTACTAGATAAAACTGTAAACTCCAACAATTTCTTTGTTCTCAACGCCCCTTAATTTCCAGGAATTAATCACTTCAACAGTCTTCGATGGTTCTAAGGGTATCCAAAGTACGAACGAGATGGATGTTTGTTATCCCAACCATTCTTCTTAGTCCCGATCCCGATAAGGAAAAGGGGAAATTTCTAACAAAGTTTTCGTGTTGTTGATTCCTAGGTGTAGCGCCTCTTCCCGTATGCCGCCTATTGGTACTAGTGTAGTAGGGTTGACCTGCAATACAGAACCCATAGGTGTAACCTTTCGCTCAATACTAGAATCGACAATTGAAGCATCTGAGGCTGCATTAATCGGGGATACACGACAGAAGGAATTGTTTTATCTATAAACTTCACCTTCAACAAGCGTAGATTTTTTCAATAATCTTTTTTCGTTCTTTTCTATCCCGAATCGTCTTTCTTTCTCCTAAGACCGAAGGCCGTAAATAAAAAGAAAATCAAATCACACCATCTCTGTAATAGGTAAATGCCTCTTTTTCTCCTGAAGTGGTCGGAATTATTCGTAATAAGATATTGGCTACAATTGAAAAGGTCTTATCAATAAAATTTCCATTTATCCGCGATCTAGGCATAGGGAAAAATCCATTCTATAATTCTTTTCATTACCTCTCGTGAGAAAATGATCCCACAAACAAAGGAATTGTACAGTACAAAATAACATAAAAGCAGACTCATTAAAAAACAGATATGACCTTCTACTTCAATTTTTTCTTTTTGGCAGGAGTCGATAAAAAATAAAAAATAAGAAATACTTGAATCCTATTCGATTTCATTCAAATGAAGTAGTATAAGAATGAAAGGAAATATTCCGATTTGATCGAAGTTGAAGAATCAAAGAATTTTTCCTGCGGATTAGGACAATTCGAGAAGTTTTTCTTAAATTATGATCCAAAGAAGAAAAAGCATGGAATAATTGTTCTATGATGAAAGATAGAATAACCCTCCATTTTGTGAGTTGTGCATAGCGGGTATAGG